TTTGAATTAGGAATTAGATTGGATAGCCGGACGGGGAATCTAATTGGTTAGTAATTGGGTGGAAGATACTTTGTATACAGATTCACGAGAGTCTCTGAATGCTCAAGCATTCAATCAATATTAGATTGTAGCTTTTTTTATATATCCTCATTTTTTTATTTTATATTTTAAAAGGTGCAAAAATAAAGATTTTATTTTTGGTAACCCTAGTAAAGAATGGGCTGTTTTATGATTGTTTCTTTGAAACAATCAGGAGAGGGTAAGGATTAGATCAAATGGGAAATCGAGTTATGTGATGGATAGCAATCTTATCTTGCCTTACTTCCATATTAAGAGGCCTTTTACTTATAAAGGACAAAAAAAGAAACACTAGGTTGGATTATCCTACATGTTCGATTAATAGCATTCCCTTGACTCTTCTAAGTCTATTCTAAGTCTAAGAGTGTCACTTCTTTTTGTTATTTTTCTTGGACTTAATGTTTCTAGATTCTACGAGAAATCCTATAAGAACTTGTTGTAAGTGGATTTACTGGATTAGTTCATCAATAGTGTTGGTCCAGAACCGAACCCCCCCTTTTTTTTTTGACTCTGCACCATTGATTCCACTATTATGAGTGAGCAATAATGGAATAATTCCTTCATATTCATAGAGGTAGGGGACACAATTTACATGGATATAGTAAGTCTCGCTTGGGCTGCTTTAATGGTAGTCTTTACATTTTCCCTTTCACTCGTAGTATGGGGAAGAAGTGGACTCTAAGTCTAAGGATACTACGAAATTTAGTTAGCACTTTTTATTATCAAATAAATAATAATGAAATTAATATTATTCATCTTGGATTCCAGTGGAGTAATGTATTAGATAAATAATACCCCTACCAATCAAAGTCAAAGAGATAGTTGATGGATTCCCATCCAATGTTCGTGTTCGTATTTAGATTTGAAACTAAGAGGAATACAAATGATAGGAAATTTCTTTCCTTTCAACAAAATTCTTCCAAAACTTTCGATTTCGATGAACCCGCTCTTACCAGAATTCTGTATAGACAATGAGGAACAGAGGAACAACGGATCCTTTTTTTTTTTCAAATTGATTGTAATCAATACCAATCAAATAGATGAAGCAAATAAATAGAATTGAAGTGCTATGCTATGTACATTACATATATGTAATTGATATCTACATATATGATAGATGAATATACATATTTGATTTTTAATTGATCTATATTTAGGTCTCTATCTTTATAGAGTACACCTTATATATTAAATAATACTAATTAAATAAATAGTATGGTAGATTAAATAAATAGTATGGTAGAAAGAGTCATATATTTCTTTCTACCATTACTATCGGATCTCATAGAATACTACTGATCCCAGCCCCATCATTTCATTTAAATCATTTAAAACGCAAAATTGGAATCCTTTATTTTGATTTCATTTCTTCAATCATTGATAAGAACTACGAAGTCAAGTTTCATTCAAATTAATTATTTTGACTGACTGTTTTTACATATATGATAAGTAAAAAAGCAGTAGGAATTAGAATGAACAGTGCAGTAGCAATAAATGCAAGAATATTTACTTCCATAATCTCTTCGTTTTTTTTTACTTCGCAATAACTCGGGATTTAATCCCATAGAGCCCCATAGAGATAAGAAATCTTTCACCTGTAAATTCAATTCAAATGGGATCAATTACATCTCGATGATATCAAATCCGCTCAATATCATGAATAACAATAAAATATCGGAGCTGCAAAATGGATTCATTGTCGAGAATTGAATAGTATAACATAGGAAGATCCTTTATCCATACCGAATCAAAAATTTTATTTCTAATCCAATCTGAAATTCTTGTATTTTGAATTTTTTCCCGTTCTTTGCTATAACCTACTTCGGGTACAACCATCTAATGAAGTATCATCTAACCGTGTTTCCACTTCCATTGGTTACAAACCCCCCAAAACCATCGAAGTTAAATGGAAATAAGGACGGAGTGAAGTTTGAAACTTCGTTTTTTTAATGCTCTAATTATTTTGGAAGACAAAAGAAGTGTGATAAAGATGAGTCCCATTCTAAAAGATATAATCTTCCATCAAATGTACTTTCTTCAATGATATAAGATATAAAAATTAAAATTCGTAATTGAGATTACATACGATGTCTCTCTCCCACCAATCAATACTAGTTCAAATAATGAAAATTTACTGATTGGTTTAATGAAAAATAAATAAATAAGGATCCGCGTTGGGAATAAAATTCTGCTCTTTGTCCCCCTTTTAATCTAGTCTAGAAAATAAAAAGAAGAGATTCATTTATTATTTTATTTCTGGGGGCCGCCGGGACTGACGGGGCTCGAACCCGCAGCTTCCGCCTTGACAGGGCGGTGCTCTGACCAATTGAACTACAATCCCAAGCAAATTTAGGTGTATAGAATATCTATTCGTATGATCTCCGTTAATTACCCTGTTGTAACCGAGGCGCAGGTGATATAT